CCAATAGGCGGCACAAGGGAAGAAGCACTACGTCTAGGAATCAACAATACGAAACCCTTGTTTTCAAATATATCTTTATTCCTTTTCCTTGTTTGGGATCGGGACTCCCAAAAATAATGGTTGGGACAACAAACATCCATCTCGTTCGTACTTTGGATACCCGTGGAACCATTGAAGGCTGTTGAAGTGACTAATTCCTTAAACTCAAAAATAGAAAGAATAATTAAGGGGCGTTGAGGACAAAGAAATTGCTGGAGTTATCTTTTTATCTAGTACCAACGTGCTTGATGTTAAGAAAAGATCTTTTGCAGGAAGGTTGGCTAGAGATTTCTTGTAAAAACACTAGCCCCGCTTAGTTCATAATGAAAAAATTTCAATCTTTTTTCATTCTTAATTCTATAGTATAATTTTCATTATGCACATAAGGGAGGAGCCGTATGAGATGAAAATTTCACGTACGGTTTTGGAACGGAGATTCTTTTAATCGAATGACGACCGTAACGGATGTCGGCTCAATCCGAAGGAAATTATGCGGAAGCTTTACAGAATTATTATGAAGCTATGCGACTGGAAATTGATCCCTATGATCGAAGTTATATACTCTATAACATAGGCCTTATTCACACAAGTAATGGAGAACATACGAAAGCTTTGGAATATTATTTTCGAGCCCTAGAACGAAACCCGTTCTTACCACAAGCTTTTAATAATATGGCCGTGATCTGTCATTACGTGCGACTATCTCCACTATAGAAAGAAAAATAAAGGGAAAATACGCTAGTAAATACTAGAAAAAACGAAAAATACGGGCTTTCTACATATGTATCGTACCAAATACGATTTTTATTAGCTGTAGCAAAGAAATAAACTTTATAGAAGCCAAAATATGAAGAACTAAAATGCCTAGATACTTTTTGATTCTATGGATAAAAGATTTAATTGATAGAGAAAGCGCCGTAAAGATCAATTAGCGAAATTTTTGGCCGATACAATAATAACTGCTTACTTTTACTTATCCAGAATATGAGATAAAAATTAGGAATCAATTTATGTAATAGAGTTGATCCCCTACGGTATTGAGCAGCGGTGTAGCATCAAATCCCAAAGATAGTAAGTCTTTCTTATTCTAAAAGTCTTTTTCAACAATTCTATATCTTCAAAGATTGTATCTAAAATATAGAAATGTAGAGATTATAAATACAATATTTATTTATATATGATATGATATATGAAACCGGGATAGTTACCTTTAAGAAAAAAGGTAGAATGCCTCTGCTTTATTCTTCTGGCTTTATTCTTCTGAAGGTGGGAGAAAAGATAAAACTAATTCTTTTTTTTATTTAAATAAAAAAAAAAAGAAAGTTTGAAACTTTTGTAATTAACCTCTTTTGGTTAGCTCGAAAAACCTAAAAACGGAACGGCAAAAGAAAAAATTGACTGTCGATGAGCGAGCCGTATGAGATAGGAAACTCTCAAGTACGGTTCTAAGGGAAGGAAGTTACCCTCCTATTCCGCCCGTGGAGAACAGGCCATTCGGCAGGGCGATTCTGAAATTGCGGAGGCTTGGTTCGATCAAGCCGCTGAGTATTGGAAACAAGCTATAGCACTTACTCCTGGAAATTATATTGAAGCACAGAATTGGTTGAAGATCACAAGGCGTTTTGAATAAGAATACTTTAAAAGAATACTTTAATTCTTTTTTATTTAGAATTTGTTCTAAATTTTCATTTTCTATTTAGTAGAATTAGTTAAGTTATTAGAATTCGATTCAGTGTTTATTGTACCTATCAGTCAACTAAAACGGATCATTTTTGGGAAGAACCAATCAAAGAATTTCATCATATCCTTTCTAATATCTTTTTAAAGATTGTTCTATTTCGTCTCTTATTTCCTAAGATAAACGATACACAGATAGAGTAGAGAATCTATATATTTGATTTTCTGCTACTAAAATAAAATGAATAAAAGAAACTTTCGAATGAAATGAATAGATACCAGGTTGTTTCTTAGGAATGAATAATGGGAATGAATAATGGCTCTTTACGTGATTGTGAATCTAATTGGAAGAGAATAATCAATCTATTTTATGTAAGACATAAAAGAGCTTCTTCTAGAAACTTATAATTGAGATATGAATACACTAGATTGCACAAAAATAAGGTTTTTGCGCCAATTAAAAGACCATAAAAGGTTTTGAGAGGGTTAAAAAAGGTCCGTTGAGCGCCTCCTGGCTATGTCATAATAGATCCGAACACTTGCCCCGGATCGACTTCCATATCATAATTGCTCTAGTAAATAACTAAAGTTAAAGTAGATAGATGGGAGATAGAAGAGAAAAAAACTCATTTTAAGCATCTTTCATAGGTTCTTACTTTACTCTTGGCAGGTTTCTTTGTATGTGTTGTCCGGAAAGAGGAGGACTCAATGATTATTCGTTCGCCGGAACCAGAAGTCAAAATTTTGGTAGATAGGGATCCTATAAAAACTTCTTTTGAGGAAT